GTGTTGATTGTTTTCTAAATAGAAGTTTTCTTCTTCTGCATGTAAAAAAGGAATCAATAAGTCAATCAAATTTCGGGAGGCCTCGTGAAGTGCTTCTTTAGGAGTTAAACTTCCATTTGTCCATATTTCGAGAAAAAGTATCTCTTGTTTTTCATTCCCATTCGCATAAGAATGAATACTATAATTTGCATTTCGAACAGGCATGAATACAGCATCTATAGGATAACCTCCATCTTGAAAGTTGTTTGGCGTTTTTATACGATATCCACGATTCCGCTCGATTTGTAATTCAATACACAAATTAATTGGTTCTGTTAGGTTAGCTATATGCTGTGTATTATCAACGATTTCCACTGAAGGCGATAAGATGATATCTTGAGCAGTTATATATCCAGGACCATTGAAACAAATAGACGCATCACAAGTTCCATATAGATTGCTTCTCAATACAATATCTTTCAAATTCATTAAAATTTCATGTACAGATTCTTGAATTCCTACTATGGTAGAATATTCATGCGGTATTTTCTCAGATTTTGCACGTGTAATACATGTTCCTTCTATTTCTCCAAGCAAAACTCTTCGCATTGCAATGCCTATTGTATCGGCTTGCCCTTTCATAAGTGGAGCTAGAATAAAACGTCCATAATAAAGACGCTTACTGTCTACTCGTGATTCAACACACTTCCACTGTAGTGTTCCGGTGGATACTCTTACTTTCTCGTGAACCATAGTAATATTGTTTGATCAAATCATTGAATTATTTATTTCTCTTGTCTCTTGAAACATCTTCAATATTTCTTTTTACACACGTCTCTTTTTAGGGGGTCTACAGCCATTATGTGGCATAGGGGTTACGTCTCGTATGAAACTTAATAATATACCACTTCTACGAATAGCTCTTAATGCCGCATCTCTTCCAAGACCCGGGCCTTTTATCATGACTTCTGCTCGTTGCATACCTTGATCTACTACTGCCCGAATAGCATTTCCTGCTGCGGTTTGGGCGGCAAATGGTGTCCCTCTTCTTGTACCCTTGAATCCGCAAGTACCGGCGGAGGACCAAGAAATTACCCGACCACGGACATCTGTAACAGTTACAATAGTATTGTTGAAACTTGCTTGAACATGAATAACTCCTTTTGGTATTCTACGTGCATTTTTACGTGAACCAATACGTCTATTCTTTCGTGAACCGGTTCTTGGTGTGGGTTTTGCCATATTTTAGCATCTCGTAAATATAAGTTAGAGAGATATGGATATATCCATTTCATGTTAAAACAGATCCTTTCTTTTTATTTATTTGTACAGTTTGGTCCTTTAGATTTATGGAGACTCTTTTCGAAAGATTATCCTTGTCTTTGTTTATGTTTCGGATTGGAACAAATTACTATAATTCGTCCCCGCCTCCGGATCAATCGACATTTTTCACAAATTTTACGAACAGAGGCTCTTATTTTCATATTTGTCATTCCTTAACTTAACTATGAATGGAAGAAACTAAGTTTCTTGAAACTTTGAATTTATCTCCCTGAAATGTATGTTGAAATTGAAAAAAAAAATATATATGTTGAATCCTTCCGGAAACAGAACTTAGAATCATATTTGGACTATTCAAACGAATCCAGTATACACCATTTGGAAGTAATTCAGTAATTAAACCTTCGTGAATCCACTTAAGTTCTTTCATTTCGGGTAAAATCCCTTGAAGTATCAACGAATATGGAAGGGGTTATATTAGAAAATAAATCTGTCTTTTATCTTTTTTTCACCAATATGAAAGTTTTGCTTTCCCATAGAATTGGATATCAGAAGGATTACCATATATAACACAAAATTTCTCCACCGATTCGTTGTAGTCGAGCCTCCCGGTCTGTCATTATACCCCGAGAAGTAGAAAGAATTACAATCCCCATTCCGCCCAAAATTCTAGGAATTCGTTGATAGTTCGAATAGATTCGTAGACCGGGTCGACTGATTCGTTTTAAATTTAAAGCAGTTCTATATGGACCTTTCCTATTCCTTCTATGTCGTAGGGTTAAAACAAAAAAATATTTATTGCTTTCCTGATGTTTTCTCATGTTTTCAATAAAACCTTCTCGTAAAAGGATTTTAACAATGTTTTCAGTAATGTTAGTAGATGGTACTCGAACTGTTCTTTTTTTTTTCATGTCAGCATTTCGTATAGAGGTTATTATGTCAGCAATAGTGTCTTTACTCATGATAAACTAAGATTTTTGTTGTACCTGAATTTTGATATAATCAGCATGCTCTTTTTTTTTTTCTGAATTATTCAATCTTTATGAATTATGAAAGGCATATACGTAAGACATAAACAATCTACTAATTAATTGAATTGATTTCGTTCAAATTCCAATAATATAATTATGGGGTCTTATAATACTTCAGGTGCTAATGAAACTATTTTAGTGAAATTTAATTGTCTTAATTCCCGGGCGATCGCGCCAAAAATTCGAGTTCCCTTGGGATTTCCTTCTTGATCAATAAGAACTGCAGCATTGTCATCATATCGTATTATCATACCATTGTCACGTTTGAGTTCTTTACAAGTACGTACAATTACGGCCCTGATCACTTCGGATCTTTCTATAGGTGTATTGGGTACAGCTTCCTTGATTACAGCAACAATAACGTCACCAATATGAGCATATCGTCGATTACCAGCCCCTATGATTCGAATACACATCAATTTTCGGGCTCCGCTGTTATCCGCTACATTCAAATGGCTTTGAGGTTGAATCATTTTTTTATCTGTTTTTTTTTTTTTTTGAAGCAAAGAATGAATAAAAAAAAAGAAATGTTGTTTTTTCAAAAAAAAAAAGAAAATCGAAATTCTTTTTTATCAAAATTTTATTTTTGTTTTACTTTCCATTACTATCCCGAAATAATAAATAGACTTCGTATAGGCATTTTTGATGCTGCTATTGAAATAGCTTTTCTGGCTATATTTTCTGCTACACCGCTCATTTCATAAAGTATTCTACCTGGTTTAACAACAGCCACCCAATATTCGGGAGATCCTTTCCCCGAACCCATACGTGTTTCTGTAGGTCTTACTGTAACCGGTTTGTCTGGAAATATACGTACCCATATTTTTCCGCCACGGCGCACATTTCGTGTCATTGCTCGTCGACCTGCTTCTATTTGTCTAGATGTGATCCAAGCGGGTTCAAGTGCTTGAAGAGCATATCTACCGAAGCAAATACGATTACCTCGATAAGATATCCCTTTCATTCTTCCTCTATGGTGTTTACGGAATCTGGTTCTTTTTGGGTTATAGTTGATGGTTCTTTCCCAATTCCATCTCTACTACAGAACCGGACATGAGAGTTTCTTCTCATCCAGCTCCTCGCGAATGAAATGACTAAAAAATAAAAAGTACATGTATTTAATGAATAATATACTGAAACACTATACTAAATTATAGGGTGCTTTGAAATTTTATCTAATCTATTAGAAATTTGTACATCTTGTTTTGATATATAACTATTAACTATAAATATGTATTTCTTTTATCGATTTATAAAAAATTTTTATTTAGAGATAATGTTATAGATAAAGTCGTTTTGTTATAAGGTTATAACGAATCTTTATTTTGTTTTGCCTTTTTCGGATCGACTAAAATTTAGAAATACAATCAAATAAAAATTTGCGCGGGCGAATGTTGACTCTTACTCTTCAGAATAAATGAATTGCTTTCTGGTTTGTTCCGCCATCCTATCCAATGAATCATTAGGATTCGTTTTCAATAGAATCTTATGTATTCATAGGGTTCTGTCGTTCCCATCGTTTCTCGATTAATGGTTAGGTCTGAATTTTACAACGGAGCCTCTAGAATGAAATTTGTTCTTGAGTCAACCCTCTCAGTCTTTATTGGCTCAGGGCTCTTTTTTTTTTATATGAACCGATTTGTCTAATTTCTAATTATGGATTAATTAGTAATAATGCTTTATTACATTTATCTTTATGAGATGAATCATAGACCTTACATATTGGAATCATATATCGTTAATATTCCTTTTCTCTCTTTCTCTCATCCTTCCATTTATCCGTATACTTTTTTTGTTTCGCAATTCATAATCAGATTAGTTTTTATTTTTTGTTTATGCAAAAAAAAATTACAGTTGCTACGATTATATGACCAATATATCTCGACTGGTTCTTTCTTTCTATCTAGATAATGCGAAACGATGAGTTGGTTATTAGTTATATAAACTATTTGTTCATATTAAGGGCCGGTCCATTTTATCTTAATCCTAAAAAACCAACGAGTCACACACTAAGCATAGCAATTGTATCAAATGATTTATCTATTTTTTATTCAACCTTATAGAATTGTTAATTATTCATTTTTTTTATTAGAGGATGGATAGAACTAAAGACAAGTCAAGTAAAAGCCTATTATTTTTCGTCTGCAAATATCCAAATTTTGATGCCTAATACCCCATAGATAGTTCGAACTGTATACGAACAGTAATCAATTTTGGCTCGAATGGTTTGTAGAGGAACCCTACCTTCTCTGATCCATTCGACACGTGCAATTTCTTTTCCGTCGATACGCCCTGCAATTTGTACTTGAATTCCTTTTGTACCCGCCTGTTCAGTTAATTCAATAGCCTTTTTCATTGCTTTTCGAAATGAAACTCTATTCTTTAATTGCCCGGCTATAAATTCCGCAAGAATATTAGGATGTCTATAAGGATTTGCAATTCTTGTAATAGCAATGTTAAGTTTTCGGTTCCCACAATTTAGTTCTTTTTGGACATTCATTTGTAATTCTTCGATTCTTCTAGGTTCTATTAATAACTTTGGGAATCCCATATAGATTATGACTTGAATTAAATCAATTCTTTTTTGAATTTCTATACATGCAACTCCTTCGACATTAGAAGATATTTTAGTATTTTTTTGTACATAATTCTTGATACAATTTCGTATTTTTTGATCTTCTTGTAGATCCTCGGAATAATTTTTTGCTT